TGAATCCGCCCAAGCAGGCTTACTAATGGGATGTCCTGAAAAGTTACAAAATTTCGCTTTAGCCAATGATCCAATCAAAGGAATAATTGGAACTATAGTATCAAACTTTTTAATAACAATATCTATAATAAATGACTTTTCTAACATTTGACTCCTTACTACTGAAGGAGTTGGTCGTACACTTGAAAGATAACCCAGAAAATCGATAAAATGATTGGATAATTGGTTTATATGAATCCTATCCGGTTGAGACCAAAAGTAAAAATGACATTCCCATAAATTTACAAGGTAATATTTCCATTTCTTCATCAGAAGAGGGGTTCCTTTTGAAGACAAAATGGATTTTCCTTGAAATCTGAAATACTGTATGAAAGGATCCTTGAACAACCATAGGATAGTATGAAAATCATTACGAAAATCCACTAAAAAATGTTCTATTTTTCTATAAAAATGTGTTCGATCAAGAAAAGCTCTAGAAGACGTTGATCGTAAATGATAAGATTGTTTACGGAGAAAAACAAATATGGATTCCGATTCATATACATGAAAATTATATAGGAACAGGAAAAATCTTTGATTCTCTTTTGAAAAAAAGAGAATCATTTTCGTTTTTTGAGTAATAAGACTATTCCAATTATGATACTTGTAGAGAAAGAATCTCAATAAGTGCAAAAAGGGAGCATCTTGTATCCAAGAGCGAAGGGTTTGAACCAATAGTTCCAGATGGATAGGGTAGGGTATTAGTATATCTAATACATGATTTAAATGTAATAATTTATCCTCTAAAAAGGGAAATATGGAATGAATTGATCGTAAAGTAGTCATAGATTTGTCTATTTCTTTACTTTCTGGGGAAGATACTAATCGCAGTGAGAATGGAAGTTCCACAATGACTGCAACCCCCTCTGATATCATTTGAGAATCCAAATTTTTATTATGCCCGAAAAAAAAATTTGGATTAGAATCATTCGTAAAAATAATCAAATGCTTCTGTTGATACATTCGAGTAATTAAACGTTTAACAATTATTAAACTATATTTTTTGTCATAACCTAAATTTTCCATAGGCTCATAAAGAATCGATTTATTTAACCCATGATCATGAGCAAGTGCATAAATGTATTCCTGAAAGAGAAGTGGGTATAGGAAGTCCCGTTCTCGCGATCTATCTATCTTTAAATAGCCTTGTAATTCCTCCATTTGAAATTCGATTTGAACCAAAACCGGGGATTTCTTGGGTCATCAAATGATACGATACATAGGTACGATACAGTCAAAACAAGGTATCAAGGTATCATAGTAAGAAAAGATACCTTGGAAATGATTAATCCATGGATTCTCTCTTTTTCCATCCGATTGGTTCTTGTTCGTTATAAGATACCGAAGATGTTTATAAATCCTTTATTTTTGCAACCCGATCGCTCTTTTGACTTTAGAATTATATTTCTCAATATACTGTTTCTTTTACACATTCGTCTCCGCACAGGGATATAATTAATAGAATAGTTAGGATTCAAAAAAAAAGTGAAGAATCCACTTATTAAAGTGATTTCATAACCTTTGCCCGCCCCAGGGACTAATATATTTCTAACGTATAATTAGATCGGGTAATTGGTAATTATTCGAATTAAGAACCGAAGCTCGTTGCTCTTTTTGTTTCCCTATAATTGGAGCTTTTTGGCTCTATCCATTTATTCACTCGATCCAACCATAATTGATTTTTTGTACCGCTCTAAGAATTAAAACTCTAACAAACTAAACAAATATTTTGTACCGATCCCGTAAGGGTTAAGTACTCTATCTTAAAGTTATTTATTTATGATATGAGTTATTCATTTATACGACATGCTGTTTTTTCCATTCGTTCCCTCTCAGGATCAGTCGGGGTCTTACAAACTCTACCAACGGTATGGACGAATCCGTTCCTTCATCCAAATGTGTAAAAGATTTTAGCCGCACTTAAAAGCCGAGTACTCTACCGTTGAGTTAGCAACCCCAAAATAGAATTATGGTGTGTAGATACGATCGAAAAAAAAAAAGAGAGATTGGATTGCACAACCCCATCAAAAACATTTTTTTATAGTAAATTATGAACATCAAAATGAACAGCTATAGCTATAATGAAAATCTGAAAAATTCCCGGATAAGATAAATGAAATATATCCCAGAGAATTTAAGGAACGTATCGCTTACATGAAGTAAAGTAAAAAAAAACTTATAGGGCGTGGATAAATAGATCTATTTATCCACGATCAATTATATTTTTTCAATGCACTATTGTCAATATGAACGTTGAGAAAAAAATAATATTTTTATTATAAAATAATAAGAACTTGTGTTGGATTGGCATTTCATAAATAACCTACCTAGAGAATAAAAAAAGTGTAGATGTCGAAAAGAAAAAAAGAATCAAGAAGAAAACCTCGGGTTTATTCAATATCCATAAAGATACCATAAGAAAGCTCGGCCCCTTTTTTTAGTGGAGTCTCGCCAAAAACTA